AATCTTATATTCTATTAGTTATATAGAAATCTTCTATTAGGTAGAAATTTCAATAGAAATGGATCTTATGTTGTAGAATCAAAAAAGAGATTTTCAATTCTCTTCTATGTCTTTATGTGTTGATGCTTCAAATAAACTTTTCTGTGACGAAAGGGAATAGTAAATTATTCTTATAGAATAACATAAAAAAATTAGGAATAAGTAGATTTAATCAGAAATATCGACAGATTTTTTCGGAGTCCAAAAAAGTATAATATGAAAATGAAAGAAAAAGGCAGATCCGCTGTTCTGTTCCAATTTCATCTATATCGAATTTGAATATCAGAATAGTGGATATAGTCCTGATTCAATAGGTTAGGTCCACTTACTTTTTCTTTTGTTGATTTCGAATCGAATCTTTACAATTGATTTTGGATTTGATTGGGTTGGACAAAAAATTTGGCGATTTAAGAGCCAACTTATCATTATTTATTTTAATATAATAAACAAATGTTAAACTCTATAACTCTAATTAATCTACTAAAAACCATTCGAACTTATTTGAATTTCATTCGAAATTTTATTTTCGATATAGAATTTCTTACTTTACTTTATTTATTAAAAAATATCCACAATATCTATATTCCCCCCCTCAATCTATTCTCCTAGGAATACTACCATTGAAGTTTTATGAAAAAAGGTCAAAGCCCCCTATCGGATTTGAACCGATGACTTACGCCTTACCATGGCGTTACTCTACCACTGAGTTAAAAGGGCTTCAATTCCTAAATGAGCCAGCATGTAGATAATATCTATCTATGGAAATAGATTCCAAATCAAATCTATCTAAAGTAAATAGATTCGAATCCAATTATTATATGGAGTCAACTTCTAATAATTCATTCATAAAAGAGAAATTTCATTTACCTAATGAGTATAAACTCAATTAGTGAATATAAATTTGCGAATATAGGTAAGGTAAAAAGGGGGTTTATTTATATTGAATTTGATAAAGATTAATGCAATGGATTTTTGATGAATTTTTGCAAAGCCGAACCTAATTGAATTGACCACCATGATAACGAAATTCATTTGATTTATATACGTGTACCTACCAATTCAACATAGATCAAAGATATTTCATCGAATCATTGATGAACAGATTCTATTTGTCCCCCGAGCAAAATTATTAGTTATAGAATATTATTCTATAATAATATTCGAATTTATTAATATTATCCATTTTTTTAAGAAATTGAGTCAATTTCTTAAGAAATTTCTAGACCTTAGAGAATTCGAAATTCTGTTTAATATTAATAAGAGAATTCTATTGAAATTAGAATATTCTAATGAATAATGGAATAATGGTGATTAGAATGAACCATTCATGAATAGAAATGAGGAATCAAAAAATTGTATGGAATCATGAAAGGCGGAAAGATCTTTCGAATCTAGTCCTACCATTTTGGTATATTGACAATTTCAAAAAAATTGTTCATACTATGAGCATAGTATGCTGACCAATGTGCCCCCATCGTCTAGTGGTTTAGGACACCTCTCTTTCAAGGAGGCAGCGGGGATTCAACTTCCCCTGGGGGTAGGGTATTACGAAAGGAAGTGGATCAGGGATTATTAAGAAATATGGAATTTCTTCTTCCTGGGTCGATGCCCGAGCGGTTAATGGGGACGGACTGTAAATTCGTTGACAATAAATATGTCTACGCTGGTTCAAATCCAGCTCGACCCAATAATTCACTGATCCGCCATGAAATGATATTACCCTCTTCTTCTGTTTTGTTCTGTTTTCTAGAAATGCCTGATACAAAAAACAAAAAAGAAAATAAATAAAATACAAGTAAAGATATAGCAGAAATTTGGATTAAAGATATAGCAGAAATTTGGATTAAAGATATAGCAGAAATTTGGATTTCTTTTTTGTTTCTTTTTTCCCACAAATTCTGATCTTGTTAATGACCTAGATTCATATCAGGATTTGTAAATAGAAAGTCTAAGAAAAAGAATAATCTAATTTAAAGATATAAAGAAAAAAGACTCTTCTTTCTTTTCATTTTCGTTGAAAGATTGATTATCAATCGATTTGATTTATTTGAAATAACGAAAAGATGACTAGTAATTTGTGTCATTATCACTAAAGTCATTATCACTAAAGTGGATATCCGAGTGGATATGAATATTACCACTCGCCTCTCTCTTAGAATCTCTTATAACGAGGCGGATTCCAATTAAAATTCAAAATCGAAATAGAACGAGTTTGAATGAAATCATAAGAATTGCTGTACACTTTCTTTTTTTTTTCTATTTTATTGCCCTGGGATTGTAGTTCAATTGGTCAGAGCACCGCCCTGTCAAGGCGGAAGCTGCGGGTTCGAGTCCCGTCAGTCCCGACGTATTCAAATCCAATAATCCAACTAAAAAAATATATTAATTCCGCTTTCTATTTTTTTTTCTGTAAAAAGGGGACAAATAGTCGAATTTTTTTATCAAAGACAAAGAGAAGGGGGTCCTTTTTTTTTTTTTATTACTTTTTTCATCAAAGTAAATCAAAGTAAATCGAAATATGGGAATTCCACTTTTTTTAACTAAAACTAATAGCGCCGAAGACGGGTCGAGACATAATATTCAGGATTTCAAGAGATACCGCGTCGAGTTTGGCTTTTTCGATTTCTCCCAACCTGCGTAATGAAATCGAATCGAGTACCATATCTTATCTTTCCCGATAGTACATATACAAATCGAATTTTTCTTTGTACGATACAAAATGAATCGAATTTCTTTGGAATTCTTTTAATTGGAAAAGTCGCTTCTTTTTTGACTCCGATTTTGTGTAACCTCAATTACTAATTTGAATTAGAAATAACCTATCTCATTCAAATTGTACACTGAAGTTTTGATATATTATATTTATTCCATTACTAATCTTTATCACACCTTTTTCCAATAAGATTAGATCATTAAAAAAAGGAGTTTAGAACTTAACTTCCCTTTCTCCATTTCGCTTCTATTGTTTGTTTGGATTTGTTTGGAACCAATGTAAGTGGAAAGGCGGTTAGATGATACTTCGTGAGATGATTGTACAAAGAAAAGAAGGCAATAGTTGTTTTTTATAGAAAAAAAAGAATGAAAAAGAATTTGAAATAAAATTTCAAAATGAAAATAAAGTAACGAAATTCTCAATTGGGTCAAGAATCCTTTTTTGGATTCGGTATGAATAAATGATCTTTCTATGTTATACTATTCAATTCTCGACGAGGAATCAATTTGATAGGTCAGATATTGTTATTCATGATATTTATCCGATTCGATATCATCGGGATAGAATTTATCTCATTGAATTTAGAGGCAAAAAATTTATCATCTCTATGGGATTAAATCCCGAGTTATTGTGAAGTAAAGAAAAATGAAAGGATGAGATTATGGAAGTCAATATTCTCGCATTTATTGCTACTGCACTGTTCATTCTAGTTCCTACTGCTTTTTTACTTATAATATATGTAAAAACTGTTAGTCAAAGTAATTAATTTGAACGAAACTTGACGTCTTAGTTCTTAATCAATATCAATGATTAAAAAGAAAAACAAAAAGGATTCAAAATTTGTGTTTTAGACGAAATGTGCAGACGAGAATCAGCAGTATCTTATGAGATCCGATAGTATGGGTAGAAAGAAATATCTATTTCTTTCCTACCCATACTATCTATTTTTGTTATTCGAGTTTCTAAAGTTGTACTGTATAAAGATATAGGTTTAATAGAAATCAATCGAAAATGGCATCTTCATTTTCATATATTTAGATATTAATTATCTAAATGGAATGTACATAAGGTCCCAATTCGATTTCTTTTCTTCATCTATTTGATTTGTGTTGATTCGAATGAATCTTAATCTGAAATAGTCGAAAGGCACTTCTGACTCTTACGATTCGAATTCCTGGATTTCAGATTATTTGAAATTTCCTATTGAAATTGGAATATGAATCTTCGAATCTATTGAAATAATCAAATCAAAGAAAAAAAAAGAGTCCAGATATATTATATATTCTATTAATAATAGAAAATCCAGAAATCTTTTTTTAGCATTCTTTCTTAAGTGATTAAACGATTGTCAAATCATCCAAAGAATGGAGTTTTAGAAAAACTTTTCAGATTTCGCCGAAAAGCATTAGTAAACTCCGTCGGTTTTGAATCTTTGAATCATGATATGAAATGAGTCAAGTCAATAAAGTATAGCATAAATAGGATTTTAAAAATAAAAAAAAAATAGTAAAGTTAAGTAATAAGCGGGCAACACAATATGCGACTTCTTTAAGAAAATATCTTAGGATGTGTATTATCTCGTTGGAAGACCACTATGTCTATCTTATTTCCCACGGAAAACATTTACATTTAATTAAATAGAATTTAATAACTTGAAATTTTCAAAATTTCAAAAGGAAAGACTTTTTTTTTTCTTTGAACAAGAAAAAGGCAAACAAATAAAAAGTAAAAAAGGTTCCTCTATTCCTCATTGACTCGAATTGTCTATATATAACTCTGGTTAAGGGTCGGTTTAGCGAAATAGAAAATTTAAGAAGAATTCGTTTGGAATAAATTTCCTCTAATTTTGATTCCTTTTACTTTCGAAATATGAACACGAGAATCATTCAAATATTTGTTTGATTATGATGATATTATCAAGATCAAGAAAGGGTATTTTTCGTCTATTCCAGAATAGAATAAATTATTCTACCCAAATCCGACTCCAATAGAATTTCGAAATGAAGATTTTTTTTAATTCAATTTCGAAATTCTTACAAATTTCGAAATTGAATTAATTGAATTCAAAAGTCTTTGCAGAATGATCTATAAAACAATTGATAGAGTTTCATTTCTCAACTCAATTAGGAGGACCCCTAGAGTCCACTTCTTCCCCATACTACCAGTGAAAGGGAAAATGTAAAGACTACCATTAAAGCAGCCCAAGCGAGACTTACTATATCCATGTCAATTATGTCCCCTATCTCTATGAATATGAAGGAATTTTTCCAGTATTTTTCACTTTGTTTATTGTTCACTAATAATAGTAGTCGAATCGCCGGTGCGGAGTCAAAAAAAAGGATTTTGGGCAATACCATTGATGAAAAAATACAAAAAATCAAATTTATCTTAAGAAGTTCTTATTCTATTATTGAATATTTTTGTTTTGGTAGAATCAATCGGTAAAGATTAAGCAGAAATCAAAATAGGCAGCGACGCTCTTGGAAGTCTCAGGGGTCCTTTTTTTCCTCCGCGTGCTTCTATTGGGAAGAAATTGAAGAAGTTATATCAGCAAAACGAACTAAGGCATTTCGTGTCTTTTGTTGATCAGGCGACACCCAAGATTTGAACTGGGGAACAAGGATTTGCAATCCTCCGCCTTACCACTCGGCCATGCCGCCCGTCGATCTAAAATACACGAAAAAGTCCCCCTAAAGAAAACCTTTACTTTTAGGATTGGATCTATCTCTTCGATCCATTTTTTGTTTTATAAAGTTCGAACCGTTAACTATCGACTGTGAATTCATGAATCATGAACCATTCTTAGATTTGAATCGAAAGTTGCATTTCCTTAAAAATATATCCAAATAAAAATGGATATGTAACTATTTAGTATTTTTTCTTTTCAAAAAAAAAATCTTTCTCAATTTCATTATAATACCAATGGAGAGTCTATGTCAACCCCAGAACAGAATTCCAAAAAAAAATCTTTCTCAATTTCATTATAATACCAATGGAGAGTCTATGTCAACCCCAGAACAGAAATTCTTATGCGAATATCTAATCGGAAATCTTATATTTCTATAATTTCTAGAGGTTTTGCCAGAGTACGATATCCGCTGTCCAGAATCGAACTGCCATAACAGGGGAGACATATATATAAATAACTATCCTTCTATCTGTGTATGTTTCATAAAGCCCTCTTCCGCGCTTCAATTGTATTCTAACGACCTCTATAAAAAAATAGATAAAAAAATATCTCTTCTGCGTGAATCTTCTTTTTTTTTTTAACTAAAACTACTTTTTTTTTAACTAAAACTAAAAAAAGAAATTCACGAAAAAGGCTAAGTGCTAAAAGAATCCACTTGATTTTTTTTCTTATTATTGGGTCTTTATCTTATCGAAGAGATCAAATCCGGATCATTTATTTTACTGGTATCGAATCCTATTGGAATATGTAAAACATGGAATATCATAACATAATAATGGTAGAAATGGAATTACCTTTTCTTTTGTTATTCTATAAACAAAACTTCATAAGTCGAACTTAATAAGTTAAGTGGAATTTTGCAATTCCTTTCTAGTTGGATTTGTTGGAAATTCCAATTTGAGTCTAAAATTCTCTTTATTCCCCTGTTCATACATATTTCATACATTCCATATTGATATATGGGTTAGATAAAATTTTATGTGATTCCGTAAACAGAATAGAAATTTCATTATTGCCAGATCGACCCATATAATGGGATGAAGAACGACTCAATAATAGAATTTATTTGTCAATAAATGGGAAATTCAAAATGCTTAGAGATGGAAACGAGGGAATGTCTACAATACCTGGATTTAATCAGATACAATTTGAAGGATTTTGTAGGTTCATTGATCAGGGCTTAACAGAAGAACTTTCTAAGTTTCCAAAAATTGAAGATACAGATGAAGACATTGAATTTCAATTATTTGCGGAAACATATCAATTTTTAGAACCTTTGATAAAAGAAAGAGATGCTGTATATGAATCACTTACATATTCTTCTGAATTCTATGTATCCGCAGGATTAATTTGGAAAGGCAGTAAGGATATGCAAGAACAAACCATTTTTATTGGAAACATTCCTCTAATGAATTCCCTGGGAACCTCTATAGTAAATGGAATATACAGAATTGTGATCAATCAAATATTGCAAAGCCCTGGTATTTATTACCGGTCAGAATTGGACCATAGGGGATTTTTGGTCTATATCGGCACAATAATATCAGATTGGGGAGGAAGAGTACAATTAGAGATTGATAGAAAAGCAAGAATATGGGCTCGTGTGAGTAGGAAACAGAAAATATCTATTCTAGTTCTATCATCAGCTATGGGGTTGAATCTAAAAGAAATTCTAAAGAATGTGTGCTACCCTGAAATTTTCTTGTCTTTCCTTAATGATAAGGAGAAAAACAAAATTGGGTCAAAAGAAAATGCTATTTTAGAGTTTTATCAAAAATTTATTTGTGTAGGCGGAGATCCAGTATTTTCTGAATCCTTATGTAAAGAATTACAAAAGAAATTCTTTCAGCAAAGATGTGAATTAGGAAGGATTGGTCGACTAAATATGAACCAGAGACTAAATCTTCATATACCCCATAACAATACTTTTTTGTTACCGCGAGATATCTTGGCAGCTGCGGATCATTTGATTGAAATGAAATTTGGAATGGATACGCTTAACGACATGAATCATTTAAAAAATAAACGTATTCGTTCGGTAGCGGATCTATTACAAGATCAATTCGGATTGGCTCTGGTTCGTTTAGAACATGTGGTTAGAAGAACTCTATGTGGAGCAATTAGACAGAAATTCATAGCAACCCCTCAAAATTTGGTAACTTCAATTCCATTAACAACCACTTATGAATCCTTTTTCGGATTACACCCATTATCTCAAGTTTTGGATCGAACTAATCCATTGACACAAATAGTTCATGGGAGAAAATTGAGTTATTTGGGCCCCGGAGGATTGACAGGGCGAACCGCTAGTTTTCGGATACGAAATATCCATCCTAGTCACTATGGGCGCATTTGCCCAATTGACACGTCTGAAGGAATCAATGTTGGACTTATTGGATCGTTAACAATTCATGCCAAGATTGGTCATTGGGGGTCTTTAGAAAGCCCATTTTATGAAATCCGTGAGGGATCAAAAAAAGCGCGGATGCTTTATTTATCACCAAATAGAAATGAATACTATATGATAGCGATAGGAAATTCTTTGGCGCTGAATGGGGGTGCTCAGGAAGAACAGGTTGTTTCAGCTCAATACCGTCAAGAATTTCTGACTATTGCATGGGAGCAGGTGCATCTTCGAAGTATTTTTCCCTTCCAATATTTTTCGATTGGAGTTTCCCTCATTCCTTTTATTGAGCATAATGATGCAAATCGGGCTTTAATGAGTTCGAATATGCAACGTCAAGCAGTTCCACTTACTCGGTCCGAGAAGTGCATTGTAGGAACTGGATTGGAACGCCAAGTGGCTCGAGATTCAGGGGTTCCCGCTATAGCCGAACACGCGGGAAAGATCATTTATACCGATATTGACAAGATCCTTTTATCGAGAAATAGATATACTTTATCGATTCCGTTAGTTGTGTATCAACGTTCCAACAAAAATACTTGTATGCATCAAAAAACTCAGGTTCAGCCAGGTAAATTCATTAAAAAGGGACAAGTTTTAGCGGATGGTGCCGCTACAGTTGGTGGCGAACTCGCCTTGGGAAAAAACATATTAGTAGCGTATATGCCATGGGAAGGTTACAATTTTGAAGATGCGGTACTCATTAGTGAGCGTCTGGTATATGAAGATATTTATACTTCTTTTTACATAGGGAAATATGAAATTCAGACTCATGTGACAAGCCAAGGCTCTGAAAAGATCACTAACGAAATACCGCATCTAGAAGCCCATTTACTCCGAAATTTAGACAAAAATGGAATTGTGATGCTGGGATCTTGGGTGGAGACAGGCGATATTTTAGTAGGTAAATTAACACCTCAAATGGCGAAAGAAGAATCATCGTATCCCCCAGAAGATAGATTATTACGAGCTATATTTGGCATTCAGGTATCTAATTCAAAGGAAACTTGTCTAAAACTACCTATAGGTGGTAGGGGTCGAGTTATTGATGTGAGATGGATCCAGAAAAAGAAAAAGGGGGGTTCCCGTTATAAGCCAGAAACAATTCGGGTATATATTTTACAGAAACGTGAAATCAAAGTAGGGGATAAAGTAGCTGGAAGACATGGAAATAAGGGCATCATTTCCAAAATTTTGCCTAGACAAGATATGCCTTATTTGCAAGATGGAGGGCCTGTTGATATGGTCTTCAACCCGTTAGGAGTACCTTCACGAATGAATGTAGGACAGATATTTGAATGCTCACTCGGGTTAGCAGGAAGTTTGCTAGATAGACATTATCGAATAGCACCTTTGGATGAGAAATATGAACAAGAGGCTTCGAGAAAACTAGTGTTTTCTGAATTATATGAAGCTAGTAAGCAAACATCAAATCCGTGGGTATTTGAACCCGAATATCCGGGAAAAAGTCGAATATTTGATGGAAGAACGGGAGATCCTTTTGAACAACCTATTCTAATAGGAAGGTCCTATATCTTGAAATTAATTCATCAAGTTGCTGATAAAATACATGGGCGTTCCACTGGACATTATGCACTTGTTACACAACAACCCCTTAGAGGAAGGGCCAAGGGAGGGGGACAGCGGGTAGGAGAAATGGAAGTTTGGGCTCTAGAGGGATTTGGTGTTTCTCATATTTTACAAGAGATGCTTACTTATAAATCTGATCATATTCGAGCTCGTCAAGAAATACTTGGTACTACAATCAGTGGAAGAATAATACCTAAACCGGAAGATGCTCCAGAATCTTTTCGATTACTGGTTCGAGAACTACGATCTTTGGCTCTGGAACTGAATCATTTCCTTATATCTGAGAAGAACTTCCAGATTACTAGGAAGGAAGTTTAATCGGAATGAATCAGAATTTTTTTTTCTATGATTGATCGGTATAAACATCAACAACTCCGAATTGGATCAGTTTCGCCTCAACAAATAAGTGCTTGGGCCAAAAAAATCCTACCTAATGGAAAGATTGTTGGAGAGGTGACAAAACCCTATACTTTTCATTACAAAACCAATAAACCTGAAAAAGGTGGATTATTTTGTGAAAGAATTTTTGGGCCTATAAAAAGTGGAATTTGTGCTTGTGGAAATTATCGAGTAATTAGAGATAAAAAAGCAGAACCCGAATTTTGTGAACAATGCGGGGTCCAATTTGTTGATTCTCGAATACGAAGATATCAAATGGGTTACATCAAACTGGCATGCCCAGTAACTCATGTTTGGTATTTGAAACGGCTTCCTAGTTATATCGCGAATCTTTTAGATAAACCTCTTAAACAGTTGGAAAACCTAGTATACTGCGATGTGTGATTTGATCGAAATTCTGATTTTACAGTTTCGGAATGAGAAAACTGTCATCCCATTTAATCGAATTGGGATGCCCTGGGTCTGACATGTTTCTTGTGAAGAGTAACATGAAACTCAGAATTATGGGTGTATTTAATACTCCCTAATAAAGGTGGAATTGGTCTATGGTGAATTCAGTAACAAATAAATTAGGAATTTTTAGTTATACCTCGTGAAAGGACTTCTTTTTTTTTGAATTAATCATTTCCTTTCTTTTTATTTGAAAAGAAATTCAGTTTTTATTCAAGTAAACAAATATGTCATGGTTGCAGGAGTTTATACATCGCATATAAACTTGAATAGCATCGTGGCATAACCGTCGAGGCAAGTTCGGGACCTAAAAGATCGAATGGAAAGAGACATAGACAAAAAAATCCCTTATGAATTCCAAGGTACTGGGAATTCCTCATTCGAAGGGAAGTAGACTACTCAAGAATTTCACATTTCATTTAAGTCGTAATTGTGATAATTGAATAAAGAATTCAGAAATTCTAAAAAAAAAACGCAAAAGAAAAGAAGAATGAATCAATGAAATGTTGCCTGATCTTCATTGGGAACTTGAGTAAGGAGTAGCCCGTTTGGGGTTTTATCAATTTTGAAAGCGCAAAACTTTTTCTTTATCTTTATTTGGTGTAACTACTTGAGCCGGATGAGAGGAAACTCTCACGTCCGATTTTGAAGGGGGGACGGACGGCGTCCTATCCCAATTTTTCTTTTGCTAGGCCTATAGCGAAAAAACCGACTTTCTTACGATTACGAGGTTCATTCATAAATGAAATACAATCTTGGAAATACAGTATTCCACTTTTTTTTTCTACCCGAGGGTTCCATACATTTCGAAATCGAGAAATCTCTACAGGAGCCGGTGCTATCCGAGAACAATTAGCTGATCTGGATTTGCAAATTATTATAGATTATTCATCGGTAGAATGGAAAGAATTAGCAGAAAAGAGGTCTACAGGGAATAAATGGGAAAATTTAAAAGTTAGAAGAAGAAAGGATTTTTTGGTTAGACGCGTGGAATTAGCTAAGCATTTTATTCGAACAAATATAGAACCAGAATGGATGGTTTTATGCCTATTACCCGTCCTTCCTCCCGAGTTGAGACCGATCATTCAGATAGATGGAGGTAAACTAATGAGTTCAGATATTAATGAACTCTATAGAAGAGTTATCTATCGGAACAATACTCTTAAGGGTCTATTAACAATAAGTAAATCTACACCAAGAGACTTAGTAATGGGTCAAGAGAAATTGGTACAAGAAGCTGTAGATACACTTCTTGATAATGGAACCCGTGGACAACCAATAAGAGACGGTCATAATAAGGTTTACAAGTCGTTTTCAGATGTAATTGAAGGCAAAGAGGGAAGATTTCGTGAAACTATGCTTGGCAAACGGGTTGATTATTCGGGGCGTTCTGTCATTGTCGTAGGTCCCTTACTTTCATTACATCAATGTGGATTGCCTCGCGAAATAGCAATAGAGCTTTTCCAGCCATTTGTAATTCGTGGTCTAATTAGGCAACATATTGCTTCGAACATAGCAGTTGCTAAGAGTCAAATTCGGGAAAAAGAGCCAATTGTATGGGAAATACTTCAGGAAGTTATGCAGGGGTATCCTGTATTGCTGAATAGAGCGCCTACTCTGCATAGATTAGGCATACAGGCATTCCAGCCCATTTTAGTGGAAGGGCGCGCTATTTGTTTACATCCATTAGTTCGTAAGGGATTCAATGCAGATTTTGATGGGGATCAAATGGCTGTTCATGTACCTTTATCATTGGAGGCTCAAGCGGAGGCTCGTTTACTTATGTTTTCTCATATGAATCTCTTGTCTCCTGCTATTGGAGATCCCATTTGTGTACCAACTCAAGATATGCTTATTGGACTCTATGTATTAACAAGCGGGAATCTCCGGGGTATTTGTGCAAATAGGTATAATCCATCTAATCGCCGAAATTCTAAAAATGAAAGAATTGACAATAATAGGGATAAATATATGAAAGAACCCTTTTTTTGTAATTCCTATGATGCAATTGTAGCTTATCGCCAGAAAAGAATCAATTTAGATAGTCCTTTATGGCTCCGGTGGCAACTAGATCAGCGCTTTATTGCTTCAAGAGAAATTCCCATCGAGGGTTACTATGAATCTTTAGGTACCTATCATGAGATTTATGGACACTATCTAATAGTAAGAAGTCTAAAAAAACAAAATCTTTGTATATACATCCGAACCACCGTTGGTAATATTTCTTTTTATCGAGAAATCGAAGAAGCTATACAAGGGTTTTGTCAAGCCTGCTCAGACGGTACCCAATCTAATCATAGAGATCTCAGCTAAGAAATTCTATAACACCCGTGAGAATTCAGATCCCTTTGGTTCAACTAGGACCATAGTTTCTGAATTTCTACTCGAATCAAGATCCAGAAAAGGAAGTTTTCCAACCATTGACTCAAATCCATTGTCGAACCCCATTCAGTGGAATATGGAGGTATTTATGACTGAACGGGCCAATCTGGGCTTTCACAATAAAGTGATAGACGGAACTGCCATTAAACGACTTATTAGCAGATTAATAGATCACTTCGGAATGGCGTATACATCACACATCCTGGATCAAATAAAGACTCTGGGTTTCCAACAAGCCACTGCTACATCCATTTCATTAGGAATTGATGATCTTTTAACAGTACCTTCTAAGGGATGGCTAGTCCAAGATGTTGAACAACAAAGTGTTATTTTGGAAGAACACCATCATTATGGAGATGTACACGCAATAGAAAAATTACGTCAATCCATTGAGATATGGTATGCTACAAGTGAATACTTGCGACAAGAAATGAATCCTAATTTTAGGATGACCGAACCCCTTAATCCAGTCTATATAATGTCTTTTTCGGGCGCTAGAGGAAATGCATCTCAAATACACCAATTAATAGGCATGAGAGGATTAATGTCGGATCCACAAGGACAAATGATTGACTTACCCATTCAAAGCAATTTACGCGAAGGATTGTCTTTAACAGAATATATCATTTCTTGTTATGGAGCCCGAAAAGGAGTTGTAGATACTGCTGTACGAACAGCGGATGCTGGATATCTTACACGCAGACTTGTTGAAGTAGTTCAACACATTGTTGTACGTAGAACAGATTGTGGCACTACCCGAGGGATCCTTGTGAGTCCTCGAAATGGAATGATGCCAGAAAGGATTTTCATTCAGACATTAATTGGCCGTGTATTAGCAGAAAATATATATACGGGTCCACGATGCATTGCCATTCGAAATCAAGATCTTGGGATTGGACTTATCAATCGATTCATAACCTTTCGAACACAACCAATATCTATTCGAACTCCTTTTACTTGTAGGAGTACATCTTGGATATGTCGATTATGTTACGGCCGGAGTCCTACTCATGGCGACTTGGTGGAATTGGGAGAAGCTGTAGGTATTATTGCGGGTCAATCCATTGGAGAACCGGGTACTCAACTAACATTAAGAACGTTTCATACCGGTGGAGTATTCACAGGGGGTACTGCAGAAAATGTGCGAGCCCCCTCTAATGGAAAAATAAAATTTAATGAGGATTTAGTTCATCCCACACGTACACGTCATGGGTATCCGGCTTTTCTCTGTTCTATAGACTTGTATGTAACTATTGAGAGTGAAGATATTCTACATAACGTGACGATTCCATCAAAAAGCGTTCTTTTAGTTCAAAATGATCAATATGTGGAATCAGAACAAGTGATTGCTGAAATTCGCACGGGAACATACCCTTTTAATTTTACAGAGAGAGTTCGAAAACATATTTATTCCCATTCAAAAGGAGAAATGCACTGGAGTACCGATGTATACCATACATCTAAATTTACATATGGTAATGTCCGTCTTTTACCAAAAACAAGTCATTTATGGATATTATCGGGGGGTTCGGGCCGATCCAGTACAGTCCCATTTTCGCTACACAAGGATCAAGATCAAATGAACACACATTCTCTTTCTGTCGAAAAGAGATATATTTCGAACCTCTCAGTAAATTCAGAAAATAATGATCAAGTTCAATACAAATTATTTAGTTCAGATCTTTCGAGTAAAAAAAAAAATGAGATTTCTGATTATTCAGAACTTAATCGAATCAAAAGTACTGGTCATTGTAATCTCATATATCCTGCAATTCTCCACGAGAATTTGGATTTATTGGCAAAGAGACGCAGAAATCGATTTATCATGCCATTCCAATCGATTCAAGAACAAGAGAAAGAACTAATATCCCCCTCCGATATCCCGATTGAAATACCTGAAATACCTATAAATGGTATTTTCTGTAAAAATATGATTTTTTCTTATTTCGACGATCCTCAATACCAACAAAGAAACAGTTACGAAATTACTCAGTATGGGTCTGTAGGGGCGCATTCAATCCTCAAAAAAGAGGATGAGGAAGTGTATATTTTACCCAAATCTTCTTCCTTAATGGTACGTAATAATAGTATTATTGGAATAGATACACAAATCGTGTTAAATATAAGAAGTGGGGTAAGCGGATTGGTACGAATAGAGAGAAAAAAAAAAAAAACAGAACTTCAAATTCTTTCTGGAGATCTCCATTTTCCGGGGGAGACAGATAAAATATCGCGATACAGTGGTATCTTAATACCACCAGGTGGGGTAAAAACAAATTCTAAGGAATCAAAAAAAAAAAAAAATTGGATCTATGTCCAATGGATCACACTTACCAAGAAAAAGTATTTTCTTTTGGTTAAGCCAATAATCCTATATAAACTAAAAATAGAATACGATAGAAATTTCGAAACACTTTTCCCCCCGGATCTATTGCGGGAAAAGGAAAATCTGAAACTTCAAGTTGTCAATTATATTGTTTATCGAAATGGTAAACCAATTCGGGAAATTTATGACACAAGTATTCAATTAGTTCGTACTTGTTTAGTCTTGAATTGGGATGAAGACAAAAAGAGTTCTTCTATCGAAGGGGCTCGTGCTTCTTTTGTTGAAGTAAGTACAAATGGTCTGATTCGTGATTTCCTAAAAATCAACTTAAACTTAGCGGAATCCCGTATTTCCGATATCAACAGAAAGCGGAACGATTCATTAGGTTTAGGATCGATCTCCCATATTGGGTTAGATCATGCCAATATTAATTCATTTTTTTCCATTTATTCCAAGGCAAAGATTCAACAATCACTTAAACAAAATGAAGTAACTATAAGTACGTTGTTGAATAGAAATAGAAATAAAGAATGTCAATCTTTAATAATTTTGTCATCATCTAATTGTTTTCAAATGGATCCATTCAACGATGTAAAATATCAGAATGTCATAAAAGAATTAACTAAAAGAGAGTCTAGAATCCCAATTAGGAATTCGCCGGGTCCTTTAGGAACAGCGCTTGAAATTGAAAATTTTTATTCAGTCTACCATTATTTACTAACTCATAATCAGATCTCGGTAAATAAATATTTGAAACTTGACAATTTAAAAAAGACTTTTCAAGTACTTAAATATTATTTAATGGAGGAGAATAAGAGCATTTTGAATCTCGATTCGTGCATTAACAGTGTTTTAAATCCATTCAAATTGAATTGGTATTTTCTCCATCATAATTATCATCATAATTATTGTGAAGAAACATTCACAATAATTAACCTGGGACAGTTTATTTGCGAAAATGTATGTATGGCCAAAAAGGCACCACACCTAAAATCGGGTCAAGTTATAATTGTTCACGTTGAGTCTATAGTACTAAGATCAGCTAAGCCTTATTTGGCCACTCCCGAAGCAACTGTTCATCGTCATTATGGAGAAATCCTTTACGAAGGAGATACTTTAGTTTCATTTATGTATGAAAAGTCGAGATCTAGTGATATAACCCAGGGTCTTCCAAAAGTGGAAAAAATGTTCGAAGTACGCTCAATTGATTCAATATCGATAAACCTAGAAAATAGAGTTGAGGGTTGGAACGTGTGTAGAACAGGAATTCTTGGAATTCCTTGGGGATTCTTGATTGGTGCTGAGCTAACTCTAGTACAAAGTCGTATCTCTTTGGTTAATAAGATCCAAAAGATTTATCGATCCCAAGGGGTGCAGATCCATAATAGGCATATAGAAATTATTGTACGTCAAATAACATCAAAAGTGTCGGTTTCGGAAGATGGAATGTCTAATGTTTTTTCACCCGGAGAACTAATTGGGTTGTTGCGAGCGGAACGCACGGGGCGGGCTTTGGAAGAAGCGATCTGTTACCGAGCTAGGCTCTTGGGAATCACGAGAGCATCTCTGAATACTCAAAGTTTCATCTCCGAGGCGAGTTTTCAAGAAACTGCTCGTGTTTTATCAAAAGCAGCTCTCCGCGGACGTATCGATTGGCTGAAAGGCCTGAAAGAAAACGTTGTTCTAGCCGGTATGATACCTGTTGGTACCGGATTCAAAGGATTAGTGCACCGCTCAAGGCAACATACGAGCATTCCTTTAAGATTAAAAAAAAAAAAAAAGAATTTATTCGAGGGGGAAATGGGAGATATTTCGTTCCACCACAGAGAGTTATTTGATTCTTGCATTTCAAAAAATGGATATGATACATCAGAACAATAATTTATAGGATTTAATGATTCCTAAGAGTGGATTCATACTTTGAACTTTTAACTATATAACTATAGGTGGTTCTTTTATTTGTTCCATTTACACGCGATTTGGTAATGTGATTTTTGATTTTTATATAGTAATAAGGAAATGAAAAAAAAAAGATAATAAAAAATAGAAAAAAATAAATCGCTTGGGTCATGTATCAACACCCAATCTCCGAAAAGGAGGAAAAGATAAGGTTCCGTCGGAACAGTTATTTATTTCAGGGTATCCCGTCTTTTTTCATTGAAAAAAAAAAAGAGACGAAGTGGAGAAAGAAATGATAAGAAGATATTGGAATATTAATTTGGAAGAGATGCTGCAAGCAAGAGTTCATATTGGTCATGCTATTAAAAAATGGAATCCGAAAATGGCACCTTATATCTCTGCAAAGCGTAAAGGTATTCATATTACAAATCTTACTAGAACTGCTCGTTTTTTATCAGAAGCTTGTGATTTAGTTTTTGATGCAGCAAGGAGTGGAAAAGAGTTCTTAATTGTTGGTACCAAAAAAAGAGCAGCGGATTCGATAGCGCAGGCTGCAATAAGGGCTCGGTGTCATTATGTTAATAAAAAGTGGCGGGGTGGTATTTTAACGAATTGGTCCACTACGGAAATGAAACTTCAAAAGTTCAGGGACTTAAGAATAGCCCAAAAGACAGGGAAAGTCAATCGCCTTCCGAAAAGGGATGCGGCTCGATTAAAGAGACAGTTATCTCACTTGCAAACATCTCTGGGCGGGATCAAATATATGACGGGGTTACCAGATATTGTAATAATCGTTGATCAGCAAAAAGAATATACGGCTCTTCAGGAATGTATCACTTTGGGAATTCCGACAATTAGTTTAATTGATACAAATTGTGACCCCGATCTCGCAGATATTTCGATTCCTGCGAATGATGACACTAGGGTTTCAATTGAATTCATTCTTAACAAATTTGTATTTGCAATTTGTGAAGGTCGTTCTAGCTATATACGAAAGCCCTAATTAATAATAACATATAAGATCAAAAAGTTCTTTTGAAAATTCCATAGACTGATAAATTGATGGAACCCTTTACTATTCCTGAATCGTGTAAAAGAAATAAAAAGAATTGAGGGATATTATGTGATTCGTTTGTATCCAAAATATACAATTCCAGTGGGCAAGCCTAAACTAAAAAAACTAAAAAAGGGTTGAATCAAAATAATTTCTTGTAAGGTTTTCTTTCTTTCAGAGGACAATATGAATGTTTTATCATCTTCCATCAACACATTAAAAGGCTTATATGATATATCCGGCGTAGAAGTAGGCCAGCATTTTTATTTGAAACTAGGTGGTTTCCAAGTCCATGCCCAAGTACTTATTACTTCTTGGGTTGTAATTGCTATCTTATTAAGTTCCGCCGTTGTAGCTGTTCGGAATCCACAAACCATCCCTAGTGACGGTCAGAATTTCTTCGAATATGTCCTTGAATTTATTCGAGATGTGAGCAAAACCCAAATTGGAGAGGAATATGGTCCATGGGTTCCTTTTATTGGAACTATGTTTCTATTTATTTTTGTTTCGAATTGGTCAGGGGCGCTTTTACCTTGGAAAATCATACAGTTACCTCATGGAGAGTTAGCCGCACCCACAAATGATATAAATACTACCGTTGCTTTAGCTTTACTTACGTCAATTGCATATTTTTATGCAGGCCTTAGCAAAAAAGGATTAGGTTATTTCGTTAAATATATTCAACCAACTCCAATTCTTTTACCCATTAATATTTTAGAAGATTTCACAAAACCTTTATCGCTTAGCTTTCGACTTTTCGGGAATATATTAGCGGACGAATTGGTAGTTGTTGTTCTTGTTTCTTTAGTACCTTCAGTGGTTCCTATACCTGTTATGCTCCTTGGATTATTTACAAGCGGTATTCAAGCTCTTATTTTTGCAACATTAGCTGCGGCTTATATAGGCGAATCCATGGAGGGGCACCATTGACTAAGTTTCGAAATCGTCTTTATTTTTTAACTTAGCGCAAGGCAATCCATGCCTTTCTCAAGATAATTTACTTATATGGACATAAATATACACATATTTAGACAAAAAGGTCTATACGATCTAGAGGAAGAATCAAAAGGATTACGATATTGGCGGATTGTCAAAGTAAAAAAAGGAGGGGTTCCATGCAGTGATTCTCATTTCAGTCGACTTTATTCAATTCAACGATTGACCAAAAGAAAAGAATAATAAATAATAAATTACATGAACTTAGATCAATCAAAGATTTCTATTTCTATGCAATGATTCAGACTAATGAATTCGCCCTTTTAGATTGATTGTATCTATGTGTGGGATTATACGAAATATAAATAAAAGGAAGAAAGCAAAGAGTTTACAAAAAATGAGATTCAGAAAAAAAAAATGGGTTGTTTAAGAGAGTAAGATCCAACTGGATGTATGGAATATATATAAAGGTTCGGAGCAAAGAAAGAAATGGAAAAAAGTTGTATGAATTCATAAAAAATCCGCGGATAGGAATTTAAAAAATAGATAGCGAAGTGATTCTGATGATTCAATAAGATTATTACTTCACTTCAATTCAGAGCTCTTAGTTGCGTTACTTTGACTGGAATGGAAAAATCTTATCGATGCAATAAATAATTAAGTCATAATTTAGTGGTTGATTGTATCATTAACCATTTCTTTTTTCTTTTGCGAGGAACTTATCATGAATCCATTGATTTCTGCCGCTTCTGTTATTGCTGCTGGGTTGGCTGTTGGGCTTGCTTCGATTGGACCTGGGGTTGGTCAAGGTACTGCTGCAGGCCAAGCTGTAGAAGGTATCGCGAGACAGCCCGAGGCGGAGGGAAAAATACGAGGTACTTTATTGCTTAGTCTGGCTTTTATGGAAGCTTTAACAATTTATGGACTGGTTGTAGCATTAGCACTTTTATTTGCAAATCCTTTTGTTTAATTTTCGATTTGTGTAGAATCCCATAAAAAAGAAAAAATACGTATTTTTATTTTTTATTGCCTTAGACTTACTGCTTGTTTTTTTCGAATTCTATCAGGATTTCACCCTACAACTACCTACTTTCGTTTTCTTGCGACAATTTCCCCCGG